TATTTTAATTTAACAAATATATATATATATATATTTGTTAAATTAAAATATCATTATAAAAATATATATTTTTTTAAAAATAGAAATAAATTTATTAGTCCTAATGCTTTAAACAAGAATTAAAATTATTAGATAATTTTTATTAAAAAAAAAAAAACTTAATTGTTGTTTGACTATTCCTATATAAACTTAATATCTAAAACCTTTATTCCTTTCTTTTAGTTAATCTTTTCTTTAAGGGAGTACTAATTTTCTTTCTCTGTGAAAGCTTTTAGAGAGATTTGTGACTAAATGATAAATTTGGTGCCAGCTATTGCGGTTAAACTAAAATTTAAAGGAATATTATTAAGAAAAATAACTTAATGAAACAGAGAGTCGGGAATAGGTGAAATTTTTGTAGTTACTATTTTCTTAATATTATTAAAAAATGGGCAACGAACTAGGATTAGATACCCTACTACACCCTTTTTTCTTCTTCTTGGAAGATTAGATTTAAAATTAAAAAATTTGGCGGCTTTTTTATTTAGAGGAACTTGTCTATTTAATTGATACTCCCCCTTAATTTTGATTTTTAGTTCGTTTTGTATACCATCATTTAAATAATTTTTTAATAGCTAATTATTTAAAGTTCTTAAAGAAAGTTAGATCAAGGTGCAGAGATATTAAAATTTAGATTAGTTACAATACTAGAATATACGGTAAAGAATTAATAGTTCTATAAAGGGCGGATTTAAATGTAATATAACTATATATATGAAATTTAATAAATTAGTGTACAAATTGCCCGTCACTCTCTTTGAGATAAGTCGAAACAAAGTAGAAGTACCTGAAGGTGCTTCTAGAAGTGATTTCTTATTACTTACAATAATAAAATCCGATAGGCACTTCTAAACTGTAAAGGAGAAAATAAAAAGGGAAAGAATATATATAATATAGTACCTTTTGTATCAGGGTTAATTAATATAAGAATAAATTTAATAATTTCGAAATTACTTGATTTAAAGAAGTGTGTATTATATTTATAGCAAAAAAGATATAGTCTTCTTTAGAGGTGAGAATTTTTACGAAAGTAAAAATATCTAATTGAACTTGAAATTTAAAGTATATTCTAGGGTAGAATAAACTCTGTCGGGTAAGCTGACAGAAGATAAATGAGAAGGGTAATCTGTAAAAAACTAGGCTTTAAATTAGCTATGCTAATAATTTGTATTAAATAATTTTTATACCCCTACATAAGGGAATTTATAGTTAAGGTTCTAATTTTTGTAACAGATAAAAAAATGAGAAAATGATTAAATAAGTATTTTTGATAGATTAATATAACGAACTCAGTTATATTCAGACTGTTTAACAAAAACATCTCTTCTTGAAAAATAAAAAGTAAGACCTGCCCGGTGAGTATTTAACGGCTGCGGTATCTTGACCGTGCTAAGGTAGCATAATAAATTGTTTCTTAATTGGGGACTAGAATGAAGGGTCCCACGGCTTATAAATTTATTTATTTTAGTAAAATAAATTTTACTATAAGTAAGAATACTTATATCTTATAAAGGGACGATAAGACCCTAGAAGCTTTAATTTTTAAAAATATATAATAGTTTTATTTATTCTTTGTATTTATAATAATTTTAATTGGGGAAATAGAAATTTTTATAATATTTTTACAACAGTAGTTAATCTTTTTATAAGAAAACTAGTATTAGTTACTCTAGGGATAACAGCGCAATAATTTTGGGTAGGCCTTATACATAATATTGATTGCGACCTCGATGTTGAATTAAAATATCCCTGTAGAGTAGAAACTATAGCGGAGGGTTTGTTCAACCTTTAATTTTTTACATGATTTGAGTTCAGATCGGTTTAAGCCAGATCGGTTTCTATCTTTTATAAAAATAAATTTTTTTAGTACGAAAGGACCAAAAAGTTTTAATAATTACTATTTAGGCAGATTATTGTGATAAATTTAGAATTTATTTATGGTTTTACCAAATAGTATTGGAGTATCTAAGGCTTATTATTAATTACCTTGTTATATTTATTTTGGTTATAATTTCTGTTGCTTTTTTCACTTTACTGGAGCAAAAAGTAGTAGGGGCCATACAGATTCGAATCGGCCCCAATAAAACTGGTTATTGAGGGGTACTTCAACCTTTTGCAGACGCAGTTAAACTAGTTCTAAAAGAAAATATAAACCTATCTATAAGGAATATAAGTGTTTATTGGGCAGGCCCTTTTTTAAGTCTTAGGTTGAGGTTGAGATTGTGGTTAATTTACCCGATAATGGCAGGGGGGCTGGATTTTTTTTTAGGTTTATTATTTTTTATGTGCGTGAGAAGAATAGGGGTTTATCCTATTATATTGATAGGTTGGGCCTCTAACTCAAAATACTCTATGCTAGGGGCCATACGAGCCATGGCCCAGATAATTTCTTATGAAGTTAGCTTAATAATAATTATTTTAAGGCTTATTTTTATCAAAAGTTCTTTTAATATTAAAGAACTGATAAATTGGGCTTATACGGGCTTAGCTTTAATTATTTTTTTACCTTTAAGCTTAGTTTGATTCGCCTCAAGAATAGCAGAAACCAATCGTACCCCTTATGATTTCTCAGAAAGAGGTTCTGAGTTAGTATCTGGGTTCAACACCGAATACAGGGGGGGGGGCTTTACTTTAATCTTTTTAGCAGAATATAGTAGAATCTTATTTATATCCTTTTTGTTCTCTTTACTATTTCTCAGGTCCAGCAGAGTGAGAGTTTTACTTTTATTTTGTACTATGGTTATTGCTTTCTTATTTGTTTGAGTTCGTAGGGCGATACCCCGGCTTCGTTATGATAAGTTAATAGGGTTGGCTTGAAAAAGGTTTTTGCCGGTTAGATTATTATTATTTATTTATTATTTAAAGATTTATTAACATTACTTGTTTGAGCGAAGAGGACCTTTTCTAAAAGAAGAGTTTTTGACCACTATAATCAATACTAATAATAAATAACAAATTAATAGTATAGTCAGTGCATATGTTTCTTTGGCATATACTTTTATAAATATAGTTACTGTATAACTTAAATTTGAAAAATGAATAAAACTGTCACAAAGAATGTATACTTTTGAGTGGTATAAACTTATGAGGGCATAGAGTATTAAAAAGATAAAAATACTCTTAAAGTCAAAAATAAGATATTTTATTATATTATTAGAGGCTAAAGAACTGACATAAATCAAAATAATTATTATACCCCTTAAAAAAAGTATGAATAATAAGTAGCTAAATCAAGAAATTACTCTAAAATAGTAAATAATTAAGCCGATTAAAATAGTCTGAAGCGTAATTATAATTCTTATAAATAAAGGGTGCCTAGAAAAAAAAAAAATTAACAAGATATAACTAAAAAAGAGAAAAAAAGATAAATGAATGTTAATGGTTAATTTAATCACTTTACTAGGAGTTTTTATGGGCTTAGTAAAATTCATTTTAAATGATAAGTCTGTATTAATTAGTTTATTAAGCTTAGAGTATATTTCTTTATTAATATATTTATTAATTAGTACATCTCTCCCCCTAATAGGGGGAGAGATGTACTATTTGTTGTATTTTTTGGTTATAATAATTTGTGAGGGGGTATTAGGGCTGTCTTTGATGATTTTAGCTAGCTTCTCTTACTCGGGAAGGAGGATAAAGCTGTATAATTCTACCAGATGTTAATAATATTAGCCCTTTTTTTAAGAAGAACAGTAATGATCTATAAAATTATCGAGCTCCTCTTGGTCTTAGCTTTAGCTATATTTTTTTTTATTTTGATAAGTTGAGATATAGTTCACACTAGTGTCTCTTCCTGCTTAAATATCGATTATTTTTCTTATAACCTCCTGTTACTAAGGGTTTGAATTATCCTTTTAAGTGTAATAGTAGGGTTGAGAGAGGTCTTTTGGAAAAATATTAATTATTTTTACCTATTAAACACAATTCTCTTGGTTTTTCTTTGCTTAAGTTTTTGTTTAAAGGATTATTTATTATTTTATATTTTTTTCGAGTCTTCTCTAATCCCCATTATACTAATTATTTTAGGTTGAGGGTATCAACCCGAGCGTATGATAGCCGGTATTTACATACTATTTTACACTTTATTTGCCTCTCTCCCTTTGTTAGGGCTAATTTTTTACTTTATCAATAAAATCGGGTCTGGGGCTATAAACATATATATTAGACTCTCAATTAACAGAAAATGAGCGGAGGTAGTCTTGATTCTAGCCTTTTTAGTGAAATTACCAATATACTTGTTACATATTTGACTCCCAAAAGCCCATGTTGAAGCCCCTGTCAGGGGCTCCATAATTTTGGCGGGCATCTTATTAAAATTAGGTGGATACGGGGTTATTCGATTTCTCCCTATTTTAACAAAATTAAGCCAATTTAGTCTTAAATATTTTTTTGTCGGGGTGTCTCTTATAGGGGGCGTAATAGTGGGATTACTTTGTTTACGGCAAATAGATATAAAAATATTAATTGCTTACTCTTCTGTATGCCACATAGCTAGATGTATCGGGGCTTTATTAATTATAGGGGAATTAGGATTTAAAGGAGCTTTGTTTATAATAATTGCCCATGGTTTATGTTCTTCTGGCCTTTTTTATTTAGTAGACATTGTTTATAAACGAACCGGCACACGAAGTTTGTTCATTAACAAAGGATTATTAAACCTGATACCAAATATAAGGTTTTGGTGGTTTATGCTATTAGCCGCCAACTTGGCGGCGCCTCCCTCGTTAAATTTATTTAGAGAAATTTGCATATTAGTTAGTCTAGTCTCTTGAACGAAATTTAATATGATTGTCCTCTCAGTGTTGATTTTTTTAACCGGGGCCTATAATATTTATCTTTATTCTTTAAGACAACATAATAACTACTTATTGAGAACTAATATTATTATAAATTGTTCTTTTTTAAATTATTATGTTTTATTGAATCATTTATTACCCTTAAATATTATTATTATAAGGGTTATATGTTTTTATTGCTTTTATAGTTTATATAAAATATTATATTGTGGTTATAAAGAAGAAACACTCTTGAAGCACTGGAAATTAAAAAATATGTCTACTATGCTTATACTCTAAGGATGATTTTCATCAGGTTTGTCTCAGGCGTTACAGTTATTTACTTACTAAATACAAATGCTAGAGTCTTTTTAGAGTGAGAGTTATTCTCCTTTAACGGGGCCTCCATTATTTTTTTAGTTCTATTAGATGTAATAAGAATATCTTTTATATTTACAGTTAGTCTAATTTCAAGCATTATTTTTATGTACTGTAAATATTACATAGAAGGAGAAAAATTTTATAAGCGATTTTTAATTCTTTTATTTTTATTTGTCGTTTCAATAATATTTTTAATCTTAAGACCTAATCTTATCAGTATTCTCCTAGGCTGGGACGGGCTAGGTCTTACTTCTTATATTTTAGTAATTTATTACCAAAATGAAAACTCTTGTAACTCAGGTATATTAACTTTATTAAGTAATCGTATAGGAGACTCAATACTCTTAATGAGAATTTGTTTAATATATAGTAGTAACTCCTGAAGTTTTATGTTAGAAACAACACAAAATAGTTTACTTCTTTATTTAATTATTATAAGGGCTATAACTAAGAGGGCTCAAATCCCTTTCTCTGCTTGGTTGCCTGCAGCAATGGCCGCACCAACCCCGGTCTCAGCTCTAGTTCACTCATCTACCTTAGTTACGGCTGGAGTTTATCTTTTAGTCCGATTTTATAATTGTTTTTATGACTACTCAATCTTTATAGCTTTATTAATCTTGAGAACCTTAACCATGATTATATCTAGTTGGATGGCGAATTTTGAAATAGACATAAAAAAAATTATCGCTTTATCTACTTTAAGGCAATTAGGCCTTATAATGATAATCTTATCCTTGGGCCGACCGGAATTAGCCTTTCTTCATCTGATTACCCATGCCATATTTAAATCTTCTATTTTCATATGCGCGGGCGTTATAATTCATAATATAAAAGGTAGACAAGATTTGCGCCTTACAAGTAATTTTTTACAGGGGGGCCTTTTTTTAGGTTTATTCTTTTCTATGACAAATATATCTTTATGCGGTTTCCCCTTTTTGGCGGGGTTTTTCTCTAAGGAATTACTCTTAGAAAATGCCCTATCAAGCTCTTACAATTCAATTTTTCTTTTATTTAGTTTAGTTGGCATGAGTTTAACGTTAAGTTATAGGCTGCGAGTTATATTTTTCATGAGAAGTAAAAGTATTTTGAGTAGGGAGGGTACTATTAGAGACATGTCCCCTTTCCTAATTAAAACAATATTTGTTATATTAATAATAAGTGTCACAAGAGGATTCGTTTTTAATTGAATTTTAACCCCCTCATTAATTTTATTCGTAAATTTAGATTATTTTTATAAGACTGCCCTTCCGATTTTTTTAGCAATTTTCTTTTTCTTAAACTACTCGCAAATGAAAAGAGAAAATTTACATTACAAGTTTAATTTAGTCCTCTTCAATAAAGGCGCTCATCTAATAATATACTTACCTTTTATTAGTGCGCAAGGAAGTTCAAATTTTTCTTTAAAGAAAAGATATGCCCTGAGAAAAAATATCGACTCCGGTTGACTAGAGTATTTCCTAGGGCTACAAACTTATAATTATCTAAGATTTTTTAATTATAAGTTTTTTTCTAGCCAATTATCTAGGTTTTTGAAACTTTTTTTAATTGTTTTGTTCATTACCTTGTTAACATTGATAATTTTCTTTTATTCGAGTAGCTCTTAGAGTATTATTTTGAAGCAATAAAGGAAGATCAATTCTCTCGGGTAAAATAGGATTTTAATCTATTATTTAGTTCGAAGCTAAATTCTTTCTATTTTATTTTTAATATTTATATCTTTGTCTTGAAAAAACAAAATGTTACTTACACTATAAAAATAACAGGATCTCTCAATTTTATTATTAACAATAATATGCCTCTTTTTGGCTTCTGCTAATAGATATAGCTGCTAGCTTTTTAAGAATTAGAAGTCCTTTTTATATCTTTAGGTTCTATATAATATATTTCTTATAATTGCAAACTATAAATTGGAGCCAACTCAAAACCTATTTAACCCAGTCTAACGCGCCTTGATTCCACTCATGCACCAATCCTATTGTTAAAATAACAACAATAGCTAGTACAATTAAAGCAAAATAAGGGGTAGGATAATAATTTATCAATAAACCTACCGGTAAAATAATTACAATTTCAATATCAAAAATTAAAAAGATAATAGCAACTAAAAAAAAACGTACTGAAAACGGGGCCCGAGCTTTCTTAAAGGGGTCGAACCCACACTCAAAAGGCGTATTTTTTTCTCGTTCTTTTTTCATTTTTTTTCCTAAGAGTCTAGCAAGCCCATAAATAATTAATGATAAAGCTAGTAAAATAAAAATAAGAAAAGTTAAGGTATAAATATTAGGAGCCTCATCAATAGATAAAAACAAATAAAAATAGTCAAACTACATCCACAAAATGTCAATATCAAATTGCAGCCTCTAAACCAAAATGATGGTAATTCGAGAATTCTCCTTTATAAATCCGTAATAGATTAACCCTTAGAAATAATCTCCCTACAATTACATGTAGGCCATGAAACCCCGTTGCGACAAAGAAAACAGTGCCATAAACACTATCTGAAATAGAAAACGGGGCCTCCAAATACTCAAAAAGTTGTAGTACTGTAAAATAAATCCCCAAAAAAATAGTCATACATATTCTTTGTACTGACTGACTATGAAGCCCCTGCAATACAGCGTTATGGGTTCAAGTTACACTTACCCCCGACACTAAAAGCACAATAGTGTTAAGCAAGGGGATTTTGAAAGGGTTAAAAGCCTCAATTCCAGTTGGAGGTCACCTAAGACCAATTTCTATTGTAGTATTTAAACTCCTGTGGAAAAAAGCTCAAAAAAAAGAAAAGAAAAAAAAAACTTCTGAAACAATAAATAAAATTATCCCGTACCGCAGGCCTACTATTACTTTTATAGTATGGAGGCCTTGCAAAGTCCTCTCCCGACAAATATCTCGCCACCATTGATAAGCGCACACAATAGTCAATAAAGACCCTATAAACACCAAATTAAATTTATAAGTGTGGAATCATTTTGCAAGTCCTCTTAAAAGAAAGAAAACTCTGAAAGAAGTAATAACAGGCCAAGGGCTTTTTTCTACTAAATGATAAGGGTGATTTCTGTGTGTTGTCATTAACTTGATAATTCTGCTGCGTACAAAGTAAATAATATTCTAAAGACATAAGCTTGAATAAAAGCTACTGCAATCTCCAGACTTATCAATAAAATTCTTCCGACCCTTAAAAACCTAAATATTATTAAAGTAGAATTAATTAAAGAGCCCGCCAATAAAGTTAATAACAAGTGGCCTGCAACTATATTAGCACCTAATCGAATAGACAAGGTTAAAGGACGAATAATATTACTAATAGTCTCCACTAATACTATAAAAGGTATTAAAAACCCTGGTGTCCCTCTCGGGATTAGATGAGACAATAAATTTTTATAGTTATTAGTCCAACCAAAGGCTATCAAACTCACTCAACATAGTAGGCCTAGCCTTAAAGTAAATCTTATGTGCCTAGAGGCACAAAAGATATAAGGGAATAAACCTAGAATATTATTAAATAGAATATATAATAAAACAGATACAATAGTTAATAACAAAAATACCGTCTTTAGGAGTAAAGGTTTAAATTCTATGTAAATATAATTAATAAAGAAAAAGTTAACAATGCTTAATCGGCTTATAATTAACCAAAACCTAAAAGGTATAAACAGCACCCACATAAAAGTAGAAATTCAGTTATTGCCAAAATATAAAGTGGAAGGGTCGAAAACAGTAAATAGATTTATTGTCATATTAAACTTATAATTCTATTAGGTCTTGGGGCTTTTTTTAGTGTTAATTTTCTTTGAGGGAAGAAAAATAAATTACTTCTAATTAAAATAATTATTATATTCATAAATAAATAAATAATTAACCAAGAGGAAGGGGCTATTTGAGGCACTGAAGAATACCTTAGTTACTTTAATTTGACAAATTAATATTATATTATTAACTAATCTTTCTATAAGAAGTATATTCTACTATAATAAATTTAAAAAACTTACACTATTTCAGCCATCTTATAACTCTAAGTTACCTAGTCACCTAATAAAATATCTTATAGGAACTACCTCTAATTTAATGGGCATAAATCTGTGATTTCTACCGCAAATTTCTGAGCATTGCCCATAAAAAATACCACACCGGTTAACTATAAAATTAATTTGATTTAACCGACCAGGCACGGCATCAACTTTCAACCCTAAAGAAGGCACAGCTCAGGCATGAATAACATCTCCGGCCCTCACAATTATTCGAACTTGTATACTCACGGGAATAACCAACCTATTATCTGTCTCTAGCAAACGGAATTCCCCTGTTATTAAATCTTTAGTGGGAATTATATAAGAATCGAAAGATAAATTTTTAAAGTAGGGGTATTCATAAGACCAGTATCATTGGTGTCCTATAACTTTTATTGTTAGGTAAGAGTCAAACGAATCATCTAAGAAATATAATACTCGAAGGGAGGGCAGGGCAATCGCTAATAAAATAAAAATAGGAACCACAGTCCAAATTGTTTCAACTGTCTGCTCTTGATTAAAAAACCGGTAAGTAAACTGGAAATAACAAATAAACAATAAATTTACCCCTACTAAAGCTCAAATAAAAATAATAACAATTATAGCAAAATCATGGAAAAAAATTAATTGTTCTATTACAGCTGAAGAAGCGTCTTGAAAATTTAATATAAATCAAGTTAAAATTCTTAAGAGGTTGCCCCATCCATAGATTTTAAAGCTATCACATTAACTCTGTCATCTTAAGAGTTACATAGCACTGGGATATCAAGATAGTTATGGTCCGCGGGGGGTTGACTATTCTCCCACTCTAAAGAAGAAGTTATATTTAATGGAAATATTACTACCCGTTGACTAATAAAAGACTCTAATAATATTACTACAAAAATTATTATAGACACTATAGACAAATAAGAACCTAAAGAAGAGACCACGTTTCACCCAATAAATGAATCAGGGTAGTCCGAGTATCGCCGAGGTATTCCTCTTAACCCTAAAAAATGCTGGGGGAAAAAAGTTAGATTTACTCCGAGGAACATCCTAAAAAAATGGAGTTTAGATAAAAGCTCGTTTAAAGTTAAGCCTGTAAATAAAGGGTATCAATGACTAAAACCAGCAAAAATACCGAATACTGCCCCTATTGACAAGACATAATGAAAATGGGCAACTACATAGTATGTATCATGTAAAACTACATCAATAGAGGAATTTGCTAGTATAATGCCAGTTAGCCCCCCTATTGTGAACAAAAAAATAAACCCGATCCTTCAAATTAGAGAAGGGCTAAAAGTTAACTTCCCCCCTTGTAAAGTACCCAGCCAACTAAAAATTTTAATCCCAGTGGGGACAGCGATAATTATAGTCACAGAAGTGAAATAAGCTCGGGTATCCACATCTATCCCTACTGTGAATATATGATGAGCTCAAACAATAAAACCTAAAATACCAATGCCTAACATAGCATAAATTATCCCTAACACACCAAAAACGCTTTTCTTTCCTGATTCTTGCCTTACTACGTGAGAAACAATACCAAAAGCGGGTAAAATAAGAATATAAACTTCTGGGTGCCCAAAAAACCAAAATAAATGTTGATACAAAATTGGGTCTCCTCCTCCCCTAGGGTCGAAAAAAGAAGTATTTAAATTTCGATCAGTTAACAATATAGTAATAGCCCCTGCTAAAACAGGTAACGACAGTAATAATAAAATTACAGTGATAAAGATAGACCACCTGAATAAAGTAATCTGGTCTATTGCTATCCCGACTACACGTATATTTAACACAGTAGAAATAAAATTAATAGCCCCTAGAATTGAAGAAATACCTGCCATGTGAAGAGAGAAAATAGCGAGGTCTACTGAAGACCCCCCATGGGCAATAACTCTGGATAAAGGAGGGTAAACAGTCCAACCAGTTCCTACCCCTCTTTCTACTATTCTTCTTATAAATAATAACATAAAAGAGGGAGGTAATAATCAAAATCTTATGTTGTTTATCCGAGGAAATGCTATATCTGGGGCCCCTAGTATTAAAGGCAGCAGCCAATTCCCAAAACCTCCGATTATAATAGGTATTACTATGAAAAAAATTATAACAAATGCATGAGCAGTTACAACCACATTATATAGTTGATCGTCTCCGATTAAATTGCCGGGGTAACTCAGCTCTATTCGAATAATGACCCTTATAGCGGTTCCCACTATCCTAGCCCAGGCCCCTAAAATAAAATATAAGGTTCCGATATCTTTATGGTTAGTAGAAAATAATCAACGTTTAAAGATTTTTGAACTTAAGGGTTCTTATTGGAAATTTGGAAGATTTCTAGTTTTATTAACTTAAAGTTCATAAATTTAAGAGTACTCTCTTTGAGAACTTTGAAGGCTCTTAGTTTATATAACTTAAAATTTAAACAGGTGTATAAAAACAAAGGGGTTAGTGCCCCCCCGAATACATTCAAATATAACCTAATATTTCCTTTATTCTCTTTGGAGCTTAAAAATATATTTATATAACTTAAACCGATAAAATTTATAATAAATAAACGAGAATAAAAGAAAAGAGTAATAAAGACCCTAAATAAAAGAAACCCCAACAAAAAATAATTGTATCTTTCTATGAAATTCGTTATTAAAATTAATTTAGGTAAAAAGCCTCTCAAAGGGGGTAATCCGCCTATAGACAAAACTCTGACGCCTAGTCTGAAAGAGCTAAAAAAATTTACTTTTAAAAACAAATGATTCAAATTTCTTAAGTTAAATTCACTTAAAATATATAAAACAGATAATAAAATTACTCTGTAAAATATAAAATACACCCCCCACAAATAAATAGAGTTTATTAAAGCTAATAATATCCAAGCCCCATGAGAAATAGAAGAGAATACTAAGATTTTACGTAAAGAACTAGTAAAAAGACCCCCTAAAGCCCCTACAATAGCTCTTATTAACCTGAAGAAATAAATTAAATTAATGATAGAAGGTTTTAACGTGCACATATAACTTATTAAAATAAAAGGTCCTATTTTTTGCAGTGTAAATAATACCCCTACTAGCCCTCAAGTTAGCCCTTCCACGATGTTGACTACTCACTGATGGAAAGGAGCTAAACCTAGTTTAATTCTTAACCCCCTAAAAAAAAAATTATAAAAACTTAAGTCAATAAATATTAACATAAACCCAATTAAAATTAAAATAGAACTAAAAGTCTGAACAAAAAAATATTTCAGCCTTCTTTCTACCAAAAATTTACTTTTATTCACTAATATTAGAGGGATGAAGGATAATAGATTTATCTCAATAAAAAATCAAATTAAAAACCAAGAATTTACTGATACTATTATTACCATAGAAAATATGAGGAAAAAAGAGAATAAAAAAAAAGAAGGGTGAAAATATATAATATGAAGTGTAATCACAATAAGTTGCAAACTTATAAATGCTAAGGCCGTATTAATTTACTTTAGTGTAAAGAGCACATGAAATTTTGATTTTTATAGTAGAAGACTAAGTAATTTAGTGTTGTATAAACATACCAAACTGTAAATTTGGAGAAACGAAAGTCTAAATTAACTAAAATAGTTTAATTAAAATATTAATTTTGTAAATTAAAGTTGTCTTTCTTTTAGTAATAGTAAGATCCCTCTGTTTTTCCAACATCAATGAAACATCTTATTTAGATTACACTATTAAAAGAGAACAAATCATAAACGAGATATGAGCCCGCCAGCTTCCTTAGCTTATCTTTTATCAGAAGGGATATAATCATCTATAATCTCCAAAATTATTATTTTTCTAAACTACTTTCTGTTTTTAAATGTTAAAGCAACCAAAAGATAAATCCTCTTTAGTGCGAGTTATAAATTCTACTTTCTTTGACCTCCCTGCCCCTAAGAATATTTCCTTCTCTTGAAATATAGGCTCTATGTTATTTTTATGTTTATTCCTCCAAATTCTAACCGGACTCTTATTAGCTTCTTCCTACTCTCCCGACATAGAAAACTCGTTTATTACTGTAATGTTATCCATAGAAAATGTCACTAAAAACTGATTAATTCGGTATATTCATGCAAACGGGGCCTCCTTGTTTTTTATTTGCTTATATTACCACATCGGTCGGAATATATATTACCAGTCTTATTTATATAAACATACTTGATTTATCGGAGTAACAATTTTTATTCTTACTATAGCTACTGCTTTTTTAGGGTATGTATTACCAAACAATCAAATATCTTATTGAGGGGCTTCGGTCATCACTAACTTATTATCAGAAGTTCCTTACATCGGGCCAGACTTAATTAAGTTAGTTTGAGGCTCCTCTTCTGTCAGAGCCCCTACTGTAATACGATTTTTCTCTTTCCATTTTTTACTCCCTTTTGTAATTGTAGGTTTAACTATTATCCACATTGCTTTACTACACGAAACGGGTTCTAAGAACCCGTTGGGCGTTTTATCTATTAATAACAAATATATATTCAACCCTATTTTTATTTTTAAAGACATATTAGGCTTCATATTAGGCCTATTCAGTCTCTTTCTTATTAGGCTTCTATTCCCTTTAACACTGGGAGACGACGAAAATTTTTTTAATTTCAACCCTTATGTTACCCCCATCCACATCCAACCAGAATGATACTTTCTATTTGCCTATGCCATCCTCCGTTCTATCCCTAATAAGCTTGGAGGAGTTATTGCACTAACCGCGGCAATTTTTATTTTATATTTAATACCTTACATGCATTTAGCCTACCTGCCTAGTACATTTTACCCTCTTAATAAACTCATTTTTTTCGGATTTAGTGTGAATGTACTCTTACTTACTTGAATCGGTATATGTCCGGTTGAAAAACCTTATATCCTTACAGGTCAGATCCTTAGTTTCTGTTATTTCTTATATTATACGATGAGCCCCTTACTAAATTATTACTGAGAAAAAACAATTAAGTTATAACTTCTTATACGTGTTTTGAAAACACTAAGGAGACGATGTCTAGAAGTTTTTTTTTTTTTTAATAAAAATAATCAATAATTTTAATTCTTGTTTAAAGCATTAGGACTAATAAATTTATTTCTATTTTTAAAAAAATATATATTTTTATAATGATATTTTAATTTAACAAATATATATATATATATATATAAATTTAGAATTAACTTCTAATTTATATAATAATAATTAATTTTAGTATAAATAACTTTTGACAAAAAATATAAATTCCCTTTGAAATCAATATTAAATTACCGGAAATATAATTTATAAATATCCTTTTTTTTTTAATTAGTTATATTACAAATATTGTTAAATTCTTACAGCTAACTTTATAAGAAAAAATATTATAAATAAAAGATTATTAAAGTAATAAATAAGGTTAAATATATTTAAATGAATTAATAATTACTATCAATTATAATTAATATTAATAATAAAAAAAAATAATTAAATAATAAGGGAAATTAATTTAGTTTTTATTTTAATTAACACATTTATATTAAAATATTTATCTAATAAACTTAATTCATTAATTATTTATAATTTAATTTTAATTAGTGTTTAGAGCCTTAATTAAATAATCTTTATTATTTTAC